ATTTCCCCATAATGTCCATGAACAGTTGCTCCTGGAGTAGCCAAATAAGGCTTAGCTGATCGTATTACCACAGAGTCAACTTGAACAATTAGAACTTGACCCGATTTTAAATGCGGTCCTTTTTTGGCTATACATACATTTTCACAAAGAAACTGCCCAAGACTAACGATTGGAGATGTCTCTTCACAATAATTGTAATGGAGAAAATACCAATTCAAATGGAATGGATTCAAAATGATGTTACTGCATGAATAGGGATTATAAATTTGACCATTTTCATCCAGTAAATAATATTTAAGTATTTGAAAAATCTGTTTGAAATTGTCAAGTTGCAAATAGTTAGTTACCAAGATCTGATTATGGGTTATTAAATGGGAAAATAAATCAAAATTATAAATTGGAAAACCTGTTCCTAACGGGCCCAACGAATTCCTAATTGGAATTAGGGGGTTCTTTTTGATTGATTCTTTTATCACATTGGGAGATTTTACATCGTTGAATGGGCCTATTCGAAAACAATTGGATGATGACAAAATTATCAAAGATTGAGATTCCTTATTTCGATTCAACAACGTATGGATAGTTCCTTGATTTGGATTAAGGGATTCTTTAATCCTTACCTTGGAATAGGAATAAATAGAAGAAAACGGATTGACATTAGCCCGATCTGATCCATTCTCAGAGATCAATCCTGAACCCGACAAATCGTTCCTTTTTCCGGTATAAGAAATAGGTGACTTAGCTAAGTCGATTCTTAGAAAATATCTAAGCAAACCATTTGTCCTTATTTCAACAAAGGAAGCACAGGCCTTTTCGATTTTTTTGTCTTGGTCCCAATTCAACACTAAAGAAGTCCGAACTAATTGAATACTTGTGTCCCAAATTTCAAGAATTGGGTCGTAATAAAGGATATAATTGACAACTCGAAGTTGTAGATTATCACTTTCCTGCAAGAGATCCGGCGGGAAAAGTCTTCCTAAATTTATACCATCCGTTTTTTTATATGGGACTACAGGTTGAACCAAAACAAAATACTTTTTTTCATACCTGGAAAGTTTCATTCGTTGGATATAGAGCCAATTTTTCAATTTTTTGTATTCTTTGGAATTTGGTTTTCCTCCTCCTGGCGGTATCAATCGGAATGCCTTATTTGTCTTTCCAGGAAAATGGATATCTCCAGAAAAGATTATCAGTTTCATTTTTTCTGCTTTTTTCTTCACTCGGACCAATCCGCCTACCCGACTTCTTCTATTGAAAGTGATTTGTGTATCTGCCCCAATAATACTATTGTGCCGTACCATTATGGAAGAAGATTCGGACAAAATGTGGACTTCCACGGGAATAAAAAAAAATGGATTTACTTCCTTTTGGTATTTTGGCCAAAATACCTTGACTCCTCGATACTCAATCAAATCCTCTTCGTTGACGATTGAATTTAGTTCTCTAGTCTCATATTTAGTAAGTCCCGAGCTCTTTCTTATATATCGAGGATCATCGAAATAAGCAAGAATACTATTTCTACGGAGAATACCATTTCTGGGGATTTCCATTGAGATACCTGAAGAAGGTATTAGTTGGTTCTCGCCTTCTTGAATCGATTCGAGTGGGATGATGAATCTATTTCTTCGCCTCTTTGCCAATAAATCAGAATTACCGTCGAGAATGGCCGGATATCTGAGATTACAACGACCCGTACATGTCATTCGATTCAGTTCTGAATAATCAGGAATCCTATCTCCTTTTTGATTTTTACCAGAAAAATACGAACTAAAAAATTTGTGTCTCACTTGATTATTAGTTACTGAGGGGTTAGCAATATATCTTGGCTTGACAGAAAGAGAATAAGCGTTCATTTGATCTTGATCCTTGTGGATCGAACAAGGGCCTAGACTGTATCTCCAGGGCTCCCCTAATAATATCCATAAATGACTTGTTTTTGGTAAGAGATGAATATTACCATATGTAAATTCAGGTGCATGGTACACATCAGTATTCCAGTGCATTTCGCCTTCTGAGTCAGAATAAATATGTTTTCGAACCTTCTCTTTCAAATTCAAAGTGGATGTTCTCGCGCGAATCTCAGCAATCACTTGTTCTGATTCTACATATTGATCGTTTTGAACTAAAAGAAAACTTTTGGGCGGAATACACACATTGTGTATAATATCTTCACTCTCAATAGTTACATACAAGTCTCTAGAACATAGAAAAGCAGGATGTCCATGACGTGTACGTGTCGGATGAACCAAATCCTCGTTGAATTTTATTTTTCCATTAGAAGGGGCTCGCACATGTTCTGCAGTACCCCCTGTAAATACTCCGCCGGTATGAAAAGTTCTTAATGTTAATTGAGTGCCCGGTTCTCCAATAGATTGACCTGCAATAATACCTACGGCTTCTCCCAATTCGACCAGGTCGTCATGAGCTGGACTCCGGCCATAACATAATTGACAAATCCAAGATGTACTCCTACAAGTAAAGGGGGTTCGAATAGAGATTGGTTGTGCTCTAAAAGTTATGAATCTACTGACAAGTCCAACCCCAATATCTTGATTTCTAGTAGCAATACATCGCGAACCTATATATATATCATCTGCTAATACACGGCCAATTAATGTTTGGATAAAAATCCTGTCCGCCATCATTCCATTTCGAGGACTTACAGAAATACCTCGAACGGTGCCACAATCTGTTCGACGTACAACAATGTGTTGAACTACTTCAACAAGTCTGCGCGTGAGATATCCTGCATCTGATGTTCGGATAGCGGTATCCACAACCCCTTTACGGGCTCCGTAGCAAGAAATAATGTATTCTGTTAAAGACAGTCCTTCGCGTAAATTGCTTTGAATGGGTAAATCAATCATTTGCCCTTGGGGATCCGACATTAATCCTCTCATACCTACTAATTGATGTACCTGAGATGCATTTCCTCTGGCTCCCGAAAAAGACATTATATGGACTGGATTAAAAGGATCGGTCATCCGAAAATTAGGATTCATTTCTTGTCGCAAATATTCACTTGTGGCATACCATATTTCGATCGATTGACGTAATTTTTCTACCGCGTGTACATTCCCATAATGATGGTGTTTTTCCAAAATAAAACTTTGTTGTTCAGCGTCTTGAACTAGCCATCTTTTAGAAGGTATTGTTAAAAGATCATCAATTCCTAATGAAATGGATGCGGCGGTAGCTTGTCGGAAACCCAGAGTCTTTACTTGATCCAGGATATGTGATGTATATCCTATTCCATAGTGATCAATAAATCGACTAATAAGCCGTTTCATGGCAGTTCCGTCTATCACTTTATTGTGAAAGACCTGAGTGGGCCGTTCTGCCATCAGTACCTCCATATTGCGCTGAGTAGAATTTGACAATGGGCTTGAGTCAGTGATTGGAAAACTTCCTTTTCTAGATCTTGATTCACGTAGAAATTCTGCAATTATGGTCCTAGTTAACCCGGAGAAACTCGAATTCCCGTTGGTAGCATAGAATTACAACAGCCCTGCCAAAACCCCTGTATGGCTTCTTCTATTTCTCGATAAAGGGAAATATGACCAAGAGTGGTTCGAATATATATATAAAGAATTTCTTTTTTTATACTTCGTACTATTAGATAGTGTCCATAAATCTCATAATAGGTCCCCACAGATTCATAGTGAATTTCGATGGGAGCTTCTCTTGCAGCAATAACGCGTTGATCTAGTCGCCACCGCAGCCACAAAGGACTACCTAAATTGATTCGTTTTTGCCGATAAGCTCCAATTGCATCATAGGGATTACAAAAAAAGGGTTCTTTTTTTTTTGTATACTTATAGTTATTATCTTCATTTTGATAGTTTCTACGATTACATGGATTATACCTATTTACACAAATACCCCGACGATTTCCACTCGTTAAGACATAGAGTCCACTAAGCATATCTTGAGTTGGTGCCGAAATCGGATCCCCAATAGTTGGAGACAAAAGATTCATATGAGAAAACATAAGTAAACGCGCCTCTGCTTGAGCCTCCAAAGATAAAGGCACATGAACAGCCATTTGATCCCCGTCAAAGTCTGCATTGAAGCCCTTACAAACTAATGGATGTAAACAAATAGCGCGCCCTTCCACTAAAACGGGGAGGAATGCCTGTATGCCTAATCTATGCAGAGTAGGCGCTCTATTCAGCAATACAGGATGGTCATCCAGAATTTCCTGAAGTATTTCCCATACAATCGGTTTTTTTTTCCGAATTTGACTCTTAGCAACTCCTATGTTCGAAGCAAGATGTTTTCTAATTAGGTCACGAATTACAAATGCCTGGAAAAGTTCTATTGCTATTTCGCGAGGCAATCCACATCGATGTAATGAAAGTGAAGGGCCCACGACAATCACGGACCGCCCTGAATAATCGACCCGTTTACCAAGCAGAGTCTCGCGAACTCTTCCTTCTTTGCCTTCAATTACATCTGAAAGCGACTTGTAAACTCTATTATGATCATCCCTCATTGGTTGTCCGCAGATTCCATTATCAAGAAGTGCATCCACGGCTTCTTGTAGCAATTTTTCCTGAGATATTATTAATTCTTCTGGCGTAGCTATACTTGTTGTTAATAGATCTGTAAGAGTATTATTCCGATAGATAATTCTTCTATAGATTTCATTAATATCCGAGGTCACTAGTTTATCCTCATCTATATGATAGATTGGTCTCAACTCAGGAGGAAGAACTGGTAATAGACACAAAACCATCCATTTTGGTTCTATATGTGTTCGAATAAAATGCTTAGCCAATTCCATGCGTCTAAGCAAAAAATCTTTTCTTCTTCCAACTTTTCGATCTTCCCATTCATTCCCTGTGGGTTCCTCTTCCTCCAATTCTTTCCATTCTACCAATGAATAGTCTATAATAATTCGTAAATCTAGATTGGCTAATTGTTGTCTGATAGAACCTCCCCCGGTAGACATCTCTCGATTTCGAAATGTATCGAAGCTCCGGGTAGTAAAAAAAATT